ATATAATATAAATCTATATTATATATATTAAATAGAAAAAAACGAAAAAGCGGGTAGCGGGAATCGAACCCGCATCGGTAGCTTGGAAGGCTAGGGGTTATAGTCGACGTCAACTCAGGTTTTTTAACGTCTCTAATTCAAAACCGAACATGAAACTTTGGTTTCATTCGGCTCCTTTATGGAAGATGGAGAAATTCCATGATCTAAGCTGTGAACGAAAAAAAAACAAAATTTGACCCATAACATCTATGTCAGCTTTTCTATCTTGAATAGATTCAAGACGGCTCGCTTTATAGATGATCCCTCTATAAGAGGAAGATTAGAAAAATCTTTCTAGTTAGTTCGTTCTCTATTTCTATTGGAGAGAATCCTGAGGAAAAGTCTTCTTTTCTACCGAGCTAAACGAATATGTTGATGTCTATAGTAAACCAAAGTCATCATTTTATAGCTATTTTACTTCAACTTTCCCTCGACAAATAAAAAAAAGAAGATTTAGTTACGATTAGAATTTTTTTTACTTTCCTTATCCATGGATCTTTTACTCATTCAATTGGAAGTATTGATCCAATTCAATCAAAATTCTGTTTCGTAATTTCAGAATCCAATTTGAATTTCAATTTGGATAAAAATCACGAGAATGTGGATTTGTCCTCGAACTTGTCATTGCGAGGTAAAGGGTTAAATCCTTTTTAAGAAATGAAGTTTTTGTTCGGAATACAAAAAAAACCGAAGGACCCCTTAACTATTAGGGGATTCATATAACGAATCTCACTTTTACCACTAAACTATACCCGCTACAATGTCATTATTGTATAGAAATGGGTTTTTGTCGAACAAAAAAGAATTGTGGCGGTATCAGAAAAAATCCTTAAATTTAGAGTGTTGATGCCTTTTGTCAGGTGACTCTCATTTTTACTAAAAGGGATGATTTAAATAACCTATTCTATCTTTTTTTGCTGGAGGGGTTTGGACCGATTAGGGTTTGATAAAATAACTTCAGTTATAACATAAAAATAACTGATGGAAGAATCCACGTTTAAAAAATTTAACCCCCTTTTTTAGGAATTAGTTCCAACTATATACTATATCTAGTAATCTAGTAAAAAAAAAAGAATAGTCCCTTTTAGACTAAAGTATTTTGAAAAGGCCCGGCTAGGTACTAACCCGGCCAGGCCATGGGAATGAAAAAGCCCTTACTCTTACTTTATCAAAAAATAATGGGGTTGCGGTTAAACCGTCTTTAGACCCATATAATAAAATAATAAAGGAAAAATAAAGAAGAAATACTCTTTTCAATCCTTACCTTATACATGTTAAGTAATGTAACATAGTACTTATTATTTTTCAACTGGAGAGATGGCTGAGTGGACTAAAGCGTCGGATTGCTAATCCGTTGTACGAGCTATTCGTACCGAGGGTTCGAATCCCTCTCTTTCCGTTTCCGTTGAATTTATCTTTTTGTTTTCTTTAATATTTATCGAAAAGGAAATCCTTTTTATTTTCTTATAGTCAAATTCCTAGTTAAAGGAGTAAATTGAAAAAATTCTAAGAAAATCTTAAAATATAAAATAAAGCAAAAGAAAGGAAAAAGTCTTATCCTATTTTTTAGTCTTCTCGTCCAGGATTACGTCCTGGATCATTAGATAGGAATCCGAAGATGAAGAGAGAAACAAAGAATATAACTACTGTGTAAACGAAGAGTTTGAGAGTAAGCATTACACAATCTCCAATATCATTTTTTTTGTAAAAAAGAGAATAGATTCGCCATTTTTATACCCCATATTCTAACTATTTTGATACTAAGAAATGAAGCAGTTTCAAAAAAAAAATGAATTTTCATAAATTCAGTTGTAATATTTGGAAGAAGACTCTTTCATTACCAAAAGTATCTTTAATATCCAAAACCAAAATAGTTAATTGGTGGGTAACCCACTAGAGTTTTTCACCGGAAAAGGGTCAGAATGCAGAAATGAGGTGATCCAGCTTTAGAGCAACTATTTCAATTTGCACCAAGAGCTCAGCCCTTATCAATTGTTAGTTTTTTTATCGAATAAAGCATGCATTTTTCTAGAACAGTATTATATTTAATATCTCAGCGAAAGCTTACAGCAGCTTGCCAAACAAAGGCTAAGAGAAAAAATAGCAGAGGTATAACTGGCATAAGATCTACAATTGGATTTAAAAAGGCGTAGGCCTCAGGCAATTTGGCAAATAAAAAATGAATCGAATAAAGGTCAGAATTAAGACAGATACCGCTCAAACTGAAGATATTAAGCATAACAAAAGTTTTTTGTTCTTGGAGATAATTGCTTTTTGATTGAGTTATTGATATAAAGGAAAATGAAGAAAGTAAAATAGACTCAAAAACTCTTCTTTTTCTTTGAACTTACCCAATCCAAAATGGAATAAATTCGAATTTCATACAATATCTTATATCTTAATTAAATTATATGTAATGATCAATCCATTTTTATATAATTCTATATCGGCACGTGTTTAAAATTATCCATTCCATAGAAATTTTGGCTGGAATTGACGAACAACCACTACTAACAGTAGTCTTTATTAGTGAAGAATCTAAATAGAAGTGGGGCGTGGCCAAGTGGTAAGGCAACGGGTTTTGGTCCCGCTATGCGGAGGTTCGAATCCTTCCGTCCCAGAGGATATGGATTAGATGCAACTAAAGAACGTCAAAACTATCATTTATTTACAATAACAGAGTAATAGCCTATTGGATAGAATTTGGTTCTTCTTTCTATTTTGTTAATAAATACTAATTCTTTTATGAACCATATCTTTTTTACAAACTTAATTGAGTTCAAATGACACCTATATTTTTTATTCAGGCAGGTATAAGTAACATAAATCACACTAGTTTGAATAAAAAAAAAGAAGTTGTACAGTCCTTTCATCATAGGCACATGCTCTTTGATATTCATACTGAAGATAAGTACTTAGAAAAACTGTACCTGCCAGATCCTTTAATTTAAACGGATATATCGATTAATTAGTAAGACTTTTTCCATTCTAAACAAAAATATTGGTAGTAATTGAATTCAATCAAGGGTATTAAGTCTCTTCAGACAAAACTTTAGTGGGGTAAAATAAAAATTAGGAACAAGAGCTTAATCCGAACCCTTTTTTTATACTTAGCCTAGCTCACCTAGTGCATCTCGGAAAAAGGCCTGCTTTTTTTATGCTTCATCATCTCCATAACGAAAAATATCCATTTTAATACCTTTAGCTTTTCTACAAATCTCATTAATAAAAGATCAAGTAAATTACATACGTAACAGATGCTCTTTTGTTTGAACCCCCTTTTTAAGTATTTCTATTTTTGCTCTAATTCAAAAAATGAATTAATAATTGTAAATCTGTATAACAATTTTGAGAGGAGGTGATTCGCCTATTCTAGTCACTTTCTGGAAAGATTAAAGAAAATTTACTTTCAAGTGGGGACTTCGATGTATTGTTCTATATTAAGTAACAACAGTGTTTTTCTTTTTGTAACAAATGTTTGTGATCCTTTTAATTGAAATAGTTAATCCATAATTAAGTTGCCGGTTGTTTAATTTAGCGAATAGATACGGAAATCCTTTACTCATTCGATTCCTATTTCTTTAATCAGATAAAGCAATAAGGAAGAAAAATTTTCCACAGATATCACTCTTTTTATCCACTTCATAAAAACCTGGAATTTTTTTTTTACTTAGCTATTTTCCTTAACCTATCGATGGTTGAATTAGAAAAGAACGATGGATTTTTCTATCTCAGGATAGGCTGAAAACATGTGCTATATTCAAATAATGATGTCGAAGTAGGAAATGTGTTTTCAATATTTTTCCTGTGAGTTCTCGGTACTCGAAGAGGCGGATTCATTACAAAGAACTCATTTATTCATGTTATTTTTATTCTATTTTTATTATAGTTATAGAATTCTATTCTTCTATAAATTATATAAAAATAATACAATATTTTTATACAATAAAATTTGGAATTTAAATAGGGGATTTAAGGTGAATTCTTAGTGAGGACTTCCTTCGAAAAGAATTTAGCCACCCATATACACGTCAAATAGATTACTATAATACGGAGTACTGACCAAACCAATGACTACTCATGATTCCATTTCTAAACTATAGGATGTTATGGTAAAACTTCGTTTGAAACGATGTGGTAGAAAGCAACGTGCGACTTGAAGGACATGATCAGCTGTGGATTCTTACATCCGTCATTTTATATCGCAATGAAGGTGCCCTTGGCTCGACATCTTTTGTTCTGTTCTATTACTCTCAATTGTAATTCAAATAGTACATAATATGATGGAGCTCGAGTATAAAGTATTGATTGATTTCTTAGGGGCAAGAATCTAGGGTGAGTGCCAATGAATAAGTTGGAACAACTTCGTAAGTGTATCTTCAAGATATAAATCGAAAGGATCGAATTCGAACACGTTTTAAACCCATTTTTTCGAATTGGTAAAACTCTTTTGATCCAAAGTGTATAAAGCGGGAATCAAGCATTCAAATGATTCTTTGATATAAGAAATCATAAAAAAGGGTATGTTGCTGCCATTTTGAAATGATTAAGGATCACCGAAGTAATGTCTAAACCCACGGATTTACAGTAAAGATAAAACATCTTGGAACAAGGAAAGACTTTTTTCAATTGTCGTAATAACTAGAGAAGAATAAAAAACTTCTAAACGAGACAGAAAGAGGTTAGAGACCACTCAATAACTGAAATGCCTAAGGCCATTCTTTGAACTATTTGAGAGTTATCTAACTTGAGTTATGAGTACGAATGCCTTTTTTGTTTTTTTGAAAACAAGAGAGGGCTTTATTTTGATTCTATTTATTTAATTATTTTAGGGATCCACGTGGCATTTAAATTATAGAATTTCGAATCATTTTTTCTTGAGCCGTACGAGGGGAAAACTTCTTATAAGGTTCTGGGGGGGGTATTACATCTATCCCAATAAGCCGTTTATCGAATTGTTGCAATTGATGTTCGAGCCCGAAGAGAAGGAAGAGATCTTCGTAAAGTGGGTTTTTATGATCCGATAAGGAATCAAACCCATTTAAATGTTCCTGCTATTCTCTATTTCCTTGAAAAGGGGGCTAAACCTACAGGAACTGTTCATGATATTTCAAAGAAGGCAGATGTTTTTAGGGAACTTTTTCTTAATCAATCCAAATTAAAGAAAAAAAAAAAAAAAGAGTGTGGGTATAACTCGGATCTAATCTAATTTTTTATACCTTTTCATTACTCTATCTCTTTCTTACTCTAATCAGAACCGATTTTTTATTGTTCCTCTAAAATCACATGATAAGAACGAAAATACCTTGTATTGGTATTTTGATAGAAAAATCTTCAAATGAATAGAATAGTTCAAGAACTTGGATTTAGAAATCGAAAATTAGGATATTCCCTTTAATTGGATGGTTTTCTTTGGAGTTCTAAAGGACGAGATTAAACTTCCTTTGTCAACTTCTATTGATTAATTAATTCCAATATATTTATATTTTTCCTATTTGCTATTTCCATTTAGTTTTTATCTATCTATTATCTATGTAGATAATCCATGTAGTGCCAATCCAACACAAGTCCTTCTTTTTTTCTTAGTAATTTAGATTAGAATGGAATTTCTTGTCGTTTTTGTATTGTATTTTTTTCTCAACATTTATCTTGACAACAGTCTATCGAACAAATATAATTAGATCGTGGATAAAAAGAAAAGGATCCATTTATCTTCGTTCCATAGATTTTGGTTTTTCTTTCCTTCATTTTTTATTAGTTTTTAGTTCAATGTTTCGATTGTGTCATGCAATCTTTAGTTTGGTTTTGCCTGGATTTATAGACTTTTTGGCTTGGGGTTGCTAACTCAACGGTAGAGTACTCGGCTTTTAAGTGCGACTAGGATTTTTTACATATCTGGATGAAGCAAGGGATTCGTCCATACCGTCGGTAGAGTTTGTACGACCACGACTGATCCTAAATGGGAATGACTGGAAAAAATAGCATGTCGTATCAATAGAGAATTCTAAAAATATTTCATTCTTAAAAGCTTGCTCCTGATTTTAATTTTTGGAGCAAACCAAAATGAATTGAAAGTTGGGTCAGGTGAATAAATGGATAGAGCCTTTTGGCTCCAATTGTAGGGAAATAAAAAGCTACGTGCTTATGTTCGTAATTTGAACGACTACCCGATCTAATTATACGTTAAAAATATATTAGTGCCTGCTACGGGAAAGGCTTCGCCCATGAATGGATTATCCATTAAAAAAAAATCCTAACTATTCTCTCTTTTAGAGTGGAGATGACTGTGTAAAAGAAGCCGTATATTGATAAATATCCATTTTCCAAAATCAAAAGAGCGATTAAGTTGAAAAAATAAAGGATTTCTAACCACCTTTTTATCCTATAATGAATCTCCATTTTTTATATGGAAAAGAGAGGATAGAGAGTCCGTTGATGAGTTTACTTATCTCCGAGGTGTTTCTTTTTTATATTCCTCTAATACCTTGTTTTGACTGTATCGCACTATGTATCATTTGATAATCCAAGAAATCCATTATCTTTTATTCAAATCGAATTTCCATTTTAAATGGAGGAAGTTAAAGGATCTTTAGACCTCGATAAATCTCGTCAACATGACTTCCTATATCCACTTATCTTTCAAGAGTATATTTCTGCATTTGCTCATGATCATAGGTCCGTTTTGTTGGAAAATGGGGATTATGACAAAAAGTTGAGTTTTCTACTTCTTAAACGTTTAATTAATCGAATGTATCAACAGAACCATTTAGCTCTTTTTACTAATACTAATGGTTCTAACCAAAATGCATTTTTGGGGCACAATAAGAATTTGTATTCTCAAATGCTATTAGAAGGTTTTTCAGTAATTATAGAAATTTTCTTTTCCCTACGACTAGAATCTTCTTTCGAAAGGAAAGAAATAGTAAAATTTAAAAATTTACGCTCAATTCATTCTTTATTTCCTTTTTTAGAAGATCAATTGGTACATTTAACTTATGTGTCAGATATAGAAATAACCCCTCCCATCCATCTTGAAATATTGGTTCAAACCCTCCGCTACTGGGTGAAAGATGCTTCTTCGTTACATTTAGTACGTTTCTTTCTTTACAAGTATGATAATTGGAATAGCCTTATTACACTAAAGAAGTCCATTTCCATTTTTTTAAAAAGGAATCCAAAATGCTTCTTGTTCCTCTATAATTCTCATGTATGTGAATCCGAATACATCCTCGGTTTTCTTCGTAACCAGTCGTTTTATTTACGATCAACATCGTTTGGACTCTTTTTTGAGCGAATCCATTTCTATGGAAAAATAAAAAAACCTTTTGTAGAAGTCTTTTCTATTCAAACCAAGCTAGGGTTGTTCAAGGATCCTTTTATTCATTATGTTAGGTATCAAGGAAAAGCCTTTTTGGGCTCAAAAGGCACGCCTCTCCTGATGAGTAAATGGAAATATTACCT